TGGTCCATAAGAGCTGAACCAAGAAAAATGCCAGAAAGAACAAGAACATTTTTATGCGATGAGGTTGAACCAATCCTTCATAGAGCGGCCTATTATAGACCGATGTGAACATCACGAATTGTCCCGTAACAAAACCAGCCATTGCTGCTACCCGTCTCCGGTTGTCTTCTGTCAAGAAGCTGGGGCCAACGAAGAGATAGCAGTGCAGAGCTATGGTGGGTATGGTCATAAATCCACAAAAGAGTCCCGCTCCAATCACTGAATGGAGTATTTTGTCGAGTATCTTACGCAAAAAGGATGACCCTAAGACTGCCATTTTTCCCACGAATAGGACGAATAGGAATAGGAATAGAGCTAAGCTAGTAATAGCTCTATTCCGCGTGCAATCATTGAATCGGAATTGTGGATTTTGTTCAATAGGTTAAGGAATTGCACAAACAATGCTTGCATTTTCATCGCCAATCGCCTTAGAAAAATAAGGAAATAGATCTGGGCAAGCATGATAACCAGCTCGCTTTCTTTCTTTCGTAGCAAAAATACAGAACATATCAGAATCATTATTACGAGACTAAAAATGAGTAGCATGACTAGGAATTTGCTTTGGATCATAGGAATCCTCCTTTTTCTTTTTATTAAATCAAGTTTTATGAGTAGCGCCACTACTACTTGTTTAGAAAAAGAAAACGGATCCACAAAAATAACGAATTATTTACTTGTAGATAAATACAAAATGGCAGTATAGTCAAGTCGACGATCTATCCAGAATCTTTTTTCCATGTATTTGAATTCTGTCTATTATATTCTATTTATTTCGAATATTTTTTCTATTTCTTTCTATACGGAAATTCGCAGATAGATTATCGATCTGACGCAGTGAAATGAATAGCCATTGTCTATTTTTCCTCCTTTCTTATAAGTGGAATCGTTTTCTATACGATATATATTAACTCGATTATCTCAGTCATTTTTTTGATGACTTTTTTTTGTTCGATTCGCTGCCATTCCAGTCGAATAAGTGAAATAGATCAACCTTTATCTATTTCACTTATTTATTATCTATTTCACTTATTTATTATCTATTTCACTTATTTATTATCTATTTTTTTATTATCTATTTCACTTATTTATTATCTATTTTTTTATTATCTATTTCACTTATTTTCATTTTAATATTCATCGTCCCACCGTATTTCATTTGTATAACAGGTACGTGCCCAATCGATAAAGTGTTTGAACATTTTCAGGAACAAAAGCATTCTTATAATATGACCAATGAACCAACCAGCCAAACTACTTCTTACAAATAGTAGCTTGTTCGCCTTGTCTTTAAGATAGCTGTTGACTAATGGGAGGATCATTGAATCCGGTGGAATGTACGGGTTGTATAATTGCACAAAGAAAGTTATCATAAATTCCAATTGAAGGAAGAAGAGGCGCCTTGCCACTATCGTTGCGTTTTCTTTAGGATACAATATTCATCATCCCACCGTATTTCATTTGAATAACAAACAGGTACGTGCCCAATCGACAAAGTGTTTGAACACTTTCAGGAAGAAAAGCATTCTTATAATGTGACCAATGAACCAACCAGCAAAACTACTTCTTACAAATAGTAGCTTGTTCGCCTTGTCTTTAAGATAGCTGTTGACTAATGGGAGGATCATTGAATCCGGTGGAATGTATGGGTGAGGCAATAGTTGCACAAAAAAAGCCAGCATAAATTCCAATTGAAGAAAGAAGAGGCGCCTTACCACTATCGTTGCGTTTTCTTTAGGATACAAAACCCGCCAGTTGCGCAAAGTTGTTAGACTGGTCCATAAGAGCTGAACCAAGAAAAATGCCAGAAAGAACAAGAACATTTTTATGCGATGAGGTTGAACCAATCCTTCATAGAGCGGCCTATTATAGACCGATGTGAACATCACGAACTGTCCCGTAACAAAACCAGCCATTGCTGCTACCCGTCTCCGGTTGTCTTTTATCAAGAAGCTGGGTACAACCAATAAATAGCAGTTCATACCTACGGCGCGTGTGGTCATAAATCCACAAAAGAGTCCGGCTCCAATCACTGAATTGAGTATTTTGTTCACTAGGAACAGTAAAAATGCTTTCATTTGCATATGGAATCTCCTTAATATTGGAGGTTCGTGCAGATAGATGCCTTTATCTATCTGACGCAGTGGAATTAATACCCACTGTATATTTTTCCTCCTTTCTTATAAGTGGAATAGTTTTTTCTATTTCTATACGATATATATTAACTCGATTATCTCAGTCATTTTTTTGACGCCTTTTTTTGTTCGATTCCATGAACAGATTCATTTCATTATGGATGAATAAGTCTTGATGCTTTATTCCATTGCCTTTTATGATGAGACGAATTCAAAACTGTTCGAATTGTGTAATCGCCAATTATTGACAGTGGTAAACGACCCAAAGCAATTTGATTATAATTCAATTCGTGACGATCATAAGTAGAAAGTTCATATTCTTCAGTCAT